CTTGATTTTTCATATATAAATGTAACTAATGTATCTCCTTCGTAAATGATTTCCCCATAATGTCCATGAACAGTTGCTCCTGGAGTAGCCAAATAAGGCTTAGCTGATCGTATTACCACAGAATCAACTTGAAGAATTAGAACTTGACCCGATTTTAAATGGGGTCCTTTTTTGGCTATACATACATTTTCACAAAGAAACTGCCCAAGACTAACGATTGTAGATGTCTCTTCACAATAATTGTAATGGAGAAAATACCAATTCAAATTTAATGGATTCAAAATGATGTTACTGCAGGAATAGGGATTATAAATTTTACCATTTTCATCCAGTAAATAATATTTAAGTATTTGAAAAATCTGTTTTAAATTATCAAGTTGGAAATAGTTAGTTACCAAGATCTGATTATGGGTTATTAAATGGGAAAATAAATCAAAATTAGAAATTGGAAAGCCTGTTCCTAAGGGGCCCAACAAATTCCTAATTGGAATTCGGGGGTCTTTTTTGATTAATTCTTTTAGAATATTGGGAGATTTTACATCGTTGAATGGGCCTATTCGAGAACAATTGGATGATGACAAAATTATCAAAGACTGAGATTCCTTATTTCGATTCAATAACGTATGAATAGTTCCTTGATTTGGATTAAGGGATTCTTGAATCCTTGCCTTGGAATAGGAATAAATGGAAGAAAATGGATTGACATTAGCGCGATCTGATCCATTCTCAGAGATCAATCCTGAACCCGATAGATCGTTCCTTTTTCCGGTATACGAAATAGGTGACTTTGCTAAGTCGATTCTTAGAAAATCTCTAATCAAACCATTTGTCCTTATTTCAACAAAGGAAGCACAGGCCTTTTCAATCTTTTTGTCTTGGTCCCAATTCAACACTAAACAAGTCCGAACTAATTGAATACTTGTGTCCCAAATTTCAAGAATTGGGTCGTAATAAAGGATATAATTGACAACTCGAAGTTGTAGATTATCACTTTCCTGCAAGAGATCCGGCGGGAAAAGTCTTCCTAAATTTATACCATCCGTTTTTTTATATGGGACTACGGGTTGAACCAAAACAAAATATTTTTTTTCATACCTGGAAAGTTTGATTCGTTGGATATATAGCCAATTTTTTAATTTTTTGTATTCTTTGGAATTTTGTTTTCCCCCTCCTGGTGGTATCAATCGGAATGCCTCATTTGTCTTTCCAGGAAAATGGATATCTCCAGAAAATATTATCAGTTTAATTTTTTCTGCTTTTTTCTTCACTCGGACCAATCCGCCTACCCGACTTCTTCTATTTAAAGTGATTTGTGTATCTACCCCAATAATACTATTGTGCCGTACCATTATGGAAGAAGATTCGGACAAAATGTGGACTTCCATGGGAATAAAAAAAAAGGGATTTACTTCCTTTTGGTATTTTGGCCAAAATACCTTGACTCCTCGATACTCAATCAAATCCTCTTCGTTGACGATTGAATTAAGTTCTCTGGTCTCATATTTAGTAAGTCCCGAGCTCTTTCTGATATAGCGAGGATCATCGAAATAAGCAAGAATACTATTTCTACGGAGAATACCATTTCTGGGGATTTCAATTGAGATACCTGAAGAAGGTATTAGTTGGTTCTCGCCTTCTTGAATTGATTCGAGTGGGATGATGACTCTATTTTTTCGCCTCTTTGCCAATAAATAAGAATTCCCCTCGAGAATGGCCGGATATCTAAGATTACAACGACCAATACATGTCATTCGATTAAGTTCTGAATAATCAGGAATCCTATCTCCTTTTTGATTTTTACCAGAAAAATACGAACTAAAAAATTTGTGTCTCACTTGATTATTAGTTACTGAGGGGTTAGAAATATATCTTCGCTTAACAGAAAGAGAATAAGCGTTCATTTGATCTTGATCCTTGTGGATCGAACAGGGGCCTAGACTGGATTTCCAGGGCTCCCCTAATAATATCCATAAATGACTTGTTTTTGGTAAGAGATGAATATTACCATATGTGAATTCGGGTGCATGGTACACATCGGTATTCCAATGCATTTCACCTTCTGAGTCAGAATAAATATGTTTTCGAACCTTCTCTTTCAAATTCAAAGTGGATGTTCTCGCGCGAATCTCAGCAATGATTTGTTCTGATTCTACATATTGATCGTTTTGAACTAAGAGAAAACTTTTGGGCGGAATACACACATTGTGTATAATATCTTCACTCTCAATAGTTACATACAAGTCTCTAGAACATAGAAAAGCAGGATGTCCATGACGTGTACGTGTCGGATGAACCAAATCCTCATTGAATTTTATTTTTCCATTAGAAGGGGCTCGCACGTGTTCTGCAGTGCCCCCTGTGAATACCCCGCCGGTATGAAAAGTTCTTAATGTTAATTGAGTGCCCGGTTCTCCAATCGATTGACCTGCAATAATACCTACAGCTTCTCCCAATTCGACCAGGTCATCATGAGCTGGACTCCGGCCATAACATAATTGACAAATCCAAGATGTACTCCTACAAGTAAAGGGGGTTCGAATAGAGATGGGTTGTACTCTAAAAGTTATGAATCTATTGACAAGCCCAACCCCAATATCTTGATTTCTAGTAGCAATGCATCGCGAACCTATATATATATGATCTGCTAATACACGCCCAATTAATGTTTGGATAAAAATCCTGTCCGCCATCATTCCATTTCGAGGACTTACAGAAATACCTCGGACGGTGCCACAATCTGTTCGACGTACAACAATGTGTTGAACTACTTCAACAAGTCTGCGCGTGAGATATCCTGCATCTGATGTTCGAATAGCGGTATCCACAACTCCTTTACGGGCTCCGTAGCAAGAAATAATATATTCTGTTAAAGAGAGTCCTTCACGTAAATTGCTTTGAATGGGTAAATCAATCATTTGTCCTTGGGGATCCGACATTAATCCTCTCATACCTACTAATTGATGTACCTGAGAGGCATTTCCTCTGGCTCCCGAAAAAGACATTATATGCACTGGATTAAAAGGATCGGTCATCCGAAAATTCGGATTCATTTCTTGTCGCAAATATTCACTTGTGGCATACCAGATCTCGATCGATTGACGTAATTTTTCTACCGCGTGTACATTCCCATAATGATGGTGTTTTTCCAAAATAAAACTTTGTTGTTCAGCGTCTTGAACTAGCCATCTTTTAGAAGGTATTGTTAAAAGATCATCAATTCCTAATGAAATGGATGCGGCGGTAGCTTGTCGGAAACCCAGAGTCTTTACTTGATCCAGGATATGTGATGTATATCCTATTCCATAGTGATCAATAAATCGACTAATAAGTCGTTTCATGGCAGTTCCGTCTATCACTTTATTGTGAAAGACCTGAGTGGGTCGTTCTGCCATCAGTACCTCCATATTGCGCTGAGTAGAATTTGACAATGGGTTTGAGTCAGTGATTGGAAAACTTCCTTTTATAGATCTTGATTCATGTAGAAATTCCGCAATTCTAGTCCTAGTTAACCCGGTGAGACTCGAATTCCCGCTGGTAGCATAGAATTACAACAGCCCTGCCAAAACCCTTGTATGGCTTCTTCTATTTCTCGATAAAGAGAAATATGACCAAGAGTGGTTCGAATATATATATAAAGAATTTCTTTTTTTATACTTCTTACTATTAGATAGTGTCCATAAATCTCATAATAGGTCCCCAAAGATTCATAGTGAATTTCGATGGGAGTTTCTCTTGCAGCAATAACGCGTTGATCTAGTCGCCACCGCAGCCACAAAGGACTACCTAAATTGATTCGTTTTTGCCGATAAGCTCCAATTGCATCATAGGCATTACAAAAAAAGGGTTCTTTTATTTTTGTATACTTATTATCTTCATTTTGATAGTTTCTGCGATTACATGGATTATACCTATTTACACAAATACCCCGACGATTTCCACTCGTTAAGACATAGAGTCCACTAAGCATATCTTGAGTTGGTGCAGAAATGGGATCTCCAATAGTTGGAGACAAAAGATTCATATGAGAAAACATAAGTAAACGTGCCTCTGCTTGAGCTTCCAAAGATAAAGGCACATGAACAGCCATTTGATCCCCGTCAAAGTCTGCATTGAAGCCCTTACAAACTAATGGATGTAAACAAATAGCACGCCCCTCCACTAAAATAGGGAGGAATGCCTGTATGCCTAATCTATGCAGAGTAGGCGCTCTATTCAACAATACAGGATGGTCATCCAGAATTTCCTGAAGTATTTCCCATACAATCGGTTTTTTTTTCCGAATTTGACTCTTAGCAACTCCGATGTTCGAAGCAATATTTTTTCTAATTAGGTCGCGAATTACAAATGCCTGGAAAAGTTCTATTGCTATTTCCCGAGGCAATCCACATCGATGTAATGAAAGTGAAGGGCCGACGACAATGACTGACCGTCCTGAATAATCGACCCGTTTACCAAGCAGAGTCTCGCGAACTCTTCCTTCTTTGCCTTCAATTACATCTGAAAGCGACTTGTAAACTCTATTATGATCATCCCTCATTGGTTGTCCACAAATTCCATTATCAAGAAGTGCATCCACGGCTTCTTGTAGCAATTTTTCCTGAGATATTATTAATTCTTCTGGCGTAGCTATACTTGTTGTTAATAGATCTGTAAGAGTATTATTCCGATAGATAATTCTTCTATAGATTTCATTAATATCCGAGGTCACTAGTTTATCCTCATCTATATGATAGATTGGTCTCAACTCAGGAGGAAGAACTGGTAATAGACACAAAACCATCCATTTTGGTTCTATATTTGTTCGAATAAAATGCTTAGCCAATTCCATGCGTCTAAGCAAAAAATCTTTTCTTCTTCCAACTTTCCGATCTTCCCATTCATTCCCTGTGGGTTCCTCTTCCTCCAATTCTTTCCATTCTACCAATGAAGAATCTATAATAATTCGTAAATCTAGATTGGCTAATTGTTGTCTGATAGAGCCTCCCCCGGTGGACATCTCT